AACCAGAAAAAACTTATAAGGATACAACAAAAACTAAAGAACAAAAAAATGATTTTTGTTTTTTAACTGTTTGGGGAAAGGAAACTGAACTTCCTTTTGGTTCTCCCCGAAAAAAATTTTCATTTTTTGAACCTATTTTAAAAGAATTAAAAACAAAAATTATAAAATGGAAAAGGAAATGTTTTCTAGTTCTAAGTATTTTAAAAGAAATAACAAAATTTTTTCTAAATACCTCAAAAGAAATCAAAAAATGGGTTATTAAAAAAATTCGATTTCTAAAAGAAATAAGAAAAGAATTCATAAAACTAAATCCCATTTTTGGATTGAAAAAAATATATGAATTCAATGAAAACAAAAAAGAAAAAGATTCAATAATCAGCAATGAGCTAATTCATGAATTGTCCATTGAAATTCAATCTATAGATTGGACAAATTCTTCATTAAAAAAAAAAAAAATAAAAAATCTCACTAATAGAACAAACACAGTCATAAATCAAATACAAAAGATTGCAAAAGACAATAAAAAGGAAGTTTTAACTTCAGATATTAGTTCTAACAAAATGGGTTATTATGATAAAAGATTAGAACTATCCACAAATATATTTAAAATATTAAAAAAAAAAAATGCGCGAGGAATTCGTAAATCCTATTATTTTATAAAAATGTTCATTGAAAGGGTATACATAGATATTTTTTTAGGTATCAAAAAGGTTCCTAGCATTAATGCACAACTTTTTTATGAATCAACAAATCAAATTCTTAATAAATACATTAAATATTTTTACAATAATGAAACAAATCAAGAAAGAATGGAGAAAAGCAATCAAAGTAGAATTCAATTTATTTCGACTATAAAAAAGTCACTTTGTAATTTTTATAATAATAGAAATAGATCACAAACCCTTTTTGATTTATCCTACTTGTCACAAGCATATGTATTTTACAAATTATCACAACCTCCGGGTTTTAACTCATACTTATATAAGTTAAGATCGGCCTTTGAATATAATGGATCATCCCATTTTCTTAAAAACGAAATAAAAAATTATTTTGTTCGATCGCAGGAAATATTTCACTACGAATTAAGACACAAGAACATTCAGAATTCTGGAATGAATCAATGGAAAAATTGGTTAAATAGTAATTATCAATATGATTTATCTACGATTAGATGGTTTAGATTAATCTCCCAAAAGTGGAGAAATAGAGTCAATCAACACTCTATAGAAATAGAAAAAAGTAAACATTTAAACAAATATGATTCATATGAAAAAAAACAATTAATTAACCAAGAACAAAAAAATAATTTTAAGGCAGATTCATTATGGAATCAAAAAGAAAATTATAAAAAACAATATAAATATGGTCGTTTATCATATCAATTTATATCATATGAATCTATTAATTATGAAGATAAGAAGAATTCGTCTATTTATGGATTTCCACTCGAGGGAAATAAGAATCAAGAATTCTTTTATAATTACAGCGAAGATAAACGAAAATTAGATAATATGCTAGAGGGTATTCCTATCAATAATTCGAATTATCTATTCGAAGATGATATTCTGTATATAGAAAAAAATCCGGATAGAAAATATTTTGATTGGATAACTCTCCGTTTTTGTCTTACAAAAAAGGTCGATATTGAGACCTGGATCAATATTGATCCTGACATGAATCGTCAGAAATATCCTAAGACCACTAAAGGTTGGATTAACACTTCTCAAATAATTGATAAAATCAATAATAAAAGTATTTTTTATCTCCCAATTCATCAAAATAAAAAAAAAAAACTTTTGGATTGGATGGGAATGAATAACGAAATACTAAGTTGTCCCATATCGAATTTGGAACTTTGGTTCTTCCCAGAATTTGTGATACTTTATAATGTGTATAAGATTAACCCATGGGCTATACCAATCAAATTACTTCTTTTAAATTTTAAAATAAATGAAAATGCTAGTGAAAATAAAAGCATCACAGGAAATAAAAAAAAATCTATCGAATTAGAAAACATAAACCAAGAAGAAAAAGAATCCGAAAAAGAATCCACAGGCCAAGCAGATTTTGACTCATCTCTCCCCAACCCAGAAAAAGAAGTCGCAGAAAATTATGCCGGATCAAAGATCAAAAAAGTGAAAAATAAAAAAGAATATAGAAATAACACAGAAGCAGAGTTGAATTTCTTCCTAAAAAAGTATTTGCGTTTTCAATTGAAATGGGGTGGTATTTTCAATCAAAAAATAATGAATAACGTTAAAGTGTACTGTCTCCTGCTTAGACTGATAAATCCACAAGAAATAACTATATCCTCTATTCAAAGGGGGGAAATGAGTCTGGATATTCTAATGATTCAGAAAAAATTAACTTTTCCAGAATTGATGAAAGAGGGAATATTTATTATCGAACCGGTTCGTCTGTCTATGAAAAATGAAGGACAATTTTTTGTGTATCAAACCATAGGTATTTCGTTAGTTCATAAGAGTAAACATGAAATTTTTCAAAAGTACCTAGAAAAGGACCATGTTGATAAGAAGACTTCATCCAAATTCATTGCAAAACATGAAAAGATGGCTGGAAATAGATACACAAATTTTTATGATTTGTTTGTTCCTGAAAATATTTTATCCCCCAGATGTCGAAGAAATTTGAGAATTCTAATTTGTTTCAATTCTAAGAATAGAAATTGTATGCCTAGAAATACAGCATTTTGCAATGGGAAAAAGATAAACAGTCAAGCTTGGGATAAAAGCAAAAAAGATAAAAAAAAACGAATTAACTTTAAGTTCTTTCTTTGTCCGAATTTCCGATTAGAGGATTTAGCTTGTATGAATCGCTATTGGTTTGATACCAATAATGGCAGTCGCTTCAGTATGATAAGGATACATATGTATCCGCGATTGATAATTCCTTAATGATCCAATTTTCCGATATTTTATATACCGCGATCTATGAAGACAAAAAGATATACACATTCGTTGTCTTACTCTTTTATTCTTAATACATGATTCGATAACGTATCAATTAGACTTATAAATAATTAACAAAATCTTATAATTTTAGGTCTCACTTTTTATCTTTTCTTTTGTGAGTGCAGAAAGTCACCTTTATCATTTTATATATTGAATTCAATTTGAAAATGGGATTTATTCATTTTATTTGATAGAATTTTTAACAAAATGAAGATTATTGTGTATACCCAATTAAAATGAATGGCATTATTATTATTGATCCATAAATAAATATATATATAAGCATGGGAGGGGGAGGATAGAAAAATTTTATGGTCAAAAATTCATTCATCTCAGTTATTTCACAAGAAGAAAAAGAAGAAAACAAGGGTTCTGTTGAATTTCAAATACTCAGCCTCACCAATAGGATACGAAAACTCTCTTCACATTTGGAATTGCACAGAAAAGACTATTTATCTCAGAGAGGCCTGCGCAAAATTTTGGGAAAACGGCAACGGCTGTTGTCTTATTTGTCAAAGAAAAATAGAATGCGCTATAAAGAATTAATAAATCAGTTGGGTATTCGGGAATCAAAAACTCGTTAATTTAAAAAATAATTTTTTTTTTTACATTATTTGATTTCTAAGATTTTGAATTTTAATGAACCCTTTTCGTTTTTAACAATTCATGGAAGAGTGAATCTAGGAAAAACCTATGAATATACCAGTTACAAGAAAAGATCTCATGATAGTAAATATGGGCCCCCATCACCCATCAATGCACGGTGTTCTTCGACTCATCGTTACTCTAGATGGTGAAGATGTTGTTGATTGTGAACCAATTTTGGGCTATTTACACCGAGGAATGGAAAAAATTGCGGAAAACCGAACAATTATACAATACCTGCCTTATGTAACGCGTTGGGATTATTTAGCTACTATGTTCACAGAAGCAATAACTGTAAATGGACCGGAACAGTTGGGAAATATTCAAATACCTAAAAGAGCTAGCTATATCAGAGTAATTATGTTGGAGTTGAGTCGTATAGCCTCTCACCTATTATGGCTTGGTCCTTTTATGGCAGATATTGGTGCACAGACTCCCTTTTTCTATATTTTTAAAGAAAGAGAATTAATATATGATCTATTCGAAGCTGCCACCGGTATGCGAATGATGCATAATTTTTTTCGTATAGGAGGGGTAGCGGCTGATTTACCTCATGGCTGGATAGATAAATGTTTGGATTTTTGCGATTATTTTTTAGCAGGAGTTGCTGACTATCAAAAACTTATTACACGAAATCCTGTTTTTTTAGAACGAGTTGAAGGAGTAGGCATTATTGGTAGAGAGGAAGTAATAAATTGGGGTTTATCAGGACCAATGTTGCGAGCTTCCGGAATACTGTGGGATCTTCGTAAAGTTGATAATTATGAATGTTACGACGAATTTGATTGGGAAGTACAGTGGCAAAAAGAGGGGGATTCATTAGCTCGTTATCTAGTCCGAATTGGTGAAATAATAGAATCCATAAAAATTATTCAACAGGCCCTGGAAGGAATTCCAGGGGGACCCTATGAGAATTTAGAAATCAGATACTTAGATAGAAACAAGAATCCAGAATGGAATGATTTTCAATATCGATTTATTAGTAAAAAACCTTCTCCAGCATTTGAATTGCCGAAACAAGAACTCTATGTGAGAGTTGAAGCTCCAAAGGGGGAATTGGGAATTTTTCTGATAGGAGATCAGAGTGGTTTTCCTTGGCGATGGAAAATTCGCCCGCCGGGTTTTATCAATTTACAAATTCTTCCCCAGTTAGTTAAAAGAATGAAATTGGCTGATATTATGACGATACTGGGTAGCATAGATATCATTATGGGAGAAGTTGATCGTTAAAATGATAATTGATACAACAGAAGTACAAGATATCAATTCTTTTTCTAGATTGGTATTTTTTAAAGAGGTCTATGGAATTCTATGGGTTATTATTCCTGTTTTAACTCTTGTATTGGGAATCACAATAGGTGTACTGGTAATTGTATGGTTAGAAAGAGAAATATCTGCAGGGATACAACAACGTATCGGACCCGAATACGCCGGCCCCTTGGGAGTTCTTCAAGCTTTAGCAGATGGGACAAAACTGCTTTTCAAAGAAAACCTTCTTCCATCTAGAGGAAATACGCTTTTGTTCAGTATCGGACCATCCATAGCAGTTCTATCCATTTTGGTAAGCTATTTAGTAGTTCCTTTTGGCTATCGTCTTGTTTTAGCGGATCTAAACATCGGTGTTTTTTTATGGATTGCCATTTCAAGTATAGCCCCTATTGGACTTCTTATATCAGGGTACGGATCAAATAATAAATATTCCTTTTTAGGTGGTCTACGAGCTGCTGCTCAATCGATTAGTTATGAAATACCATTAACTTTATGTGTGTTATCAATATCTCTACGTGCGATTCGTTGAGACATGAAATTTTCTACATTCCCTCCTTTCTAAAAAGGGACAGAACGACTTGAGTAGATTTTTTTATTCATTATTCAGATTGATGAACTAAATCATATAGTTATATGAGTGAAAAAAAAAAACGGCTTATTTTAAGTAGTCAAAATTTTGAGTCTCATTTTCTATGTATAAGAGTTAGAACGTTGAGCGGAAATAAACATAAGCAGAAGATACCGTTCCCCCAAGATTGGTTGATTAGTCATCCTGACTTGAAGCGGGCTCAAAAGATCAACCGTATTGAGTTTTCGCTATTGTTTGTATGTATTTTCATACATGTATTACCATAATGGGCGATTGAACAAAAACGAGCGGATGGTTAGAAACACCAAGGTACACAAAGGATTAGTAATGGAGATTGTGTAAATTATCCCAACGGAATTTTTTGCATAATCGAAAAAGTACTAATTGGGGCTTAAAATTTGTAGAAATGATCAGGCAGTACTCCCCACGATTTCGATCCAGAGTATACTCCTATCCGCCAATTAACTAAATGACTATTGGAAACGAAATAATCCCTTTTCTTTTGTAAATCTCCTCTTTCTCATAAACAGAAAGAAGAAAAGTAACGAAAAAAATAAAAATATATATATATAAAGAATACAATAGAAAAAAAAAAGTCTTTTTTATTCTTTCCTATATATAGTATCAGAATTTATGAACTACTGTAATGTATTATTTTTTTTTCGTAAGTGAAAGTGTAGGTTATTGATATTTTTACAAGGAGTATTTTATTGAAGAATTAAGTTATTACTCAACCAAGAAAAATTGAAATGATTATTCAAATTATTCAAAAAAGGATGAGATCAATTCAGAAATACTTTTTTTTATTATTAAAGAATTCAAAAAAAATTTTTCTAATTATTTATTCTTTATGGTTTTCCTTTTTATTTTAATTAAAAAGAATATAGAATGAAAAAATAATAAATTAAAACATAACAGATTGAAATTTAACAGACAGAATTCAATTGGTCTAATTCGGGACCGTAGGATCGATTTATTATAACCATATCAAGATAAAATAATCCCAACCGGCCCTAAAATTTATTTAAGGCTCTCAGGGAGCCGTATGAGATGAAAATCTCATGTACGGTTCTGTAATAGCGATGGTAACAGTGATGGTATCACCGACTATGATTATCTAATAGTTCAAGTACAGTTGATATAGTTGAAGCGCAATCAAAATATGGTTTTTGGGGATGGAATTTGTGGCGTCAACCCATAGGATTTATCATTTTTTTAATTTCTTCCCTAGCAGAATGTGAGAGATTACCTTTTGATTTACCAGAAGCAGAAGAAGAATTAGTAGCAGGTTATCAAACCGAATACTCGGGTATCAAATTTGGTTTCTTTTACATTGCTTCTTATCTAAACCTATTAGTTTCTTCATTATTTGTAACAGTTCTATACTTGGGGGGTTGGAATCTCTCTATTCCATATCCATTTGTTTCTGATCTTTTTGAAATAAACACAAACTATGGAGTTTTTAGAGCAACTATTGGTATCTTTATTACATTAGCTAAAACTTATTTGTTCTTGTTTATTTCTATCGCAACAAGATGGACTTTACCTAGGCTAAGAATGGACCAACTGTTGAATCTTGGATGGAAATTTCTTTTACCCATATCTCTCGGGAATCTGTTATTAACAACATCTTTCCAACTCTTTTCGCTGTAAAGGAATATGCTATTCTCTTGGCTTAAACAAGAAAAATAAACATTAAATTATTAATATATATTTACAATATGCTCCCTATGGTAACAGGATTCATGAATTATGGTCAACAAACAGTACGAGCGGCAAGGTACATTGGTCAAAGTTTCATGATTACCTTATCCCACGCAAATCGTTTACCTATAACTATTCAATACCCTTATGAAAAATTAATCATCGCGGAGCGTTTCCGCGGTCGAATCCATTTTGAATTTGATAAATGTATTGCTTGTGAGGTATGTGTTCGTGTATGTCCTATAAACCTACCTGTTGTTGATTGGAAATTGGAAACGGATATTCGCAAGAAACAATTGCTTAATTACAGCATAGATTTCGGGATCTGTATATTTTGTGGTAACTGCGTTGAGTATTGTCCAACAAATTGTTTATCAATGACTGAAGAATATGAACTTTCTACTTATGATCGTCACGAATTGAATTATAATCAAATTGCTTTGGATCGTTTACCAATGTCAGTAATTGACGATTATACAATTCGAACAATTTCGAATTCGCCCGAAATAAATAAGTAAATCTATGGATTGTTCATTAAAGAAAAACTTTAATTACTAAGATTTCGTTAACAGGGCCCACATTAATTTACACCCTTTACTCATAGTATTTAATTAGGCATTTATTATGAGTCATAATAATTTTTTTCTGGTCGTGTCTCAATAAGGTCATGAAAAACATTTCGATTTATTTATCTCTTTTTTACATATAATGGATTTGCCTGGACCAATACATGATTTTCTTTTAGTCTTTTGGGGATTAGGTCTTATATTAGGAGCTATAGGAGTAGTCTTATTTACCAACCCAATCTATTCTGCCTTTTCATTGGGACTGGTTCTTGTTTGTATATCCTTATTCTATATTCTATTAAACTCCTATTTTGTAGCTGCTGCACAATTCCTTATTTACGTGGGGGCTATAAATGTTTTAATCTTATTTGCTGTGATGTTCATGAATGGTTCAGAATATTACAAAAATTTGACTATTTGGACCGTTGGAAACGGGGTTACTTTTCTGGTTTGTACAAGTATTTTTATTTTACTACTGACTACTATTATGGATACGTCATGGTATATGATTATTTGGACTACAAGGTCAAACCAGATTATAGAGCAAGATTTGATAAGTAATAGTCAACAAATTGGAATTCATTTATCAACAGATTTTTTTCTTCCATTTGAATTCATTTCAATAATTCTTTTAGTTGCTTTGATAGGTGCAATAGCCGTGGCACGCCAGTAAAAAAATCTATAGAATTAGCAACAACAATCCAAAAGAAACCTTATTCTCTATTATTGTATCTATTTCTCTTTAATTTCAGATTGTTTATTTCTAAAATAGAAATCTTTTATTCGATTTATTATCAATAGATTTTTTTGTTCAGTACTTTTTCTATTCTAGTCAATTGAATCCGTTGAATTGTTGTTCATATTCTATTGAATTGAATCAAAATTGATAAGGAGTCGGTCAATGATGCTCGAACATGTACTTGTTTTGAGTGCCTACTTATTTTCTATCGGTATCTATGGATTGATCACGAGTCGAAATATGGTTAGAGCCCTTATGTGTCTTGAACTTATACTGAATGCAGTTAATATAAATTTTGTAACATTTTCTGATTTTTTTGATAGTCGCCAATTAAAAGGAAATATTTTCTCAATTTTTGTTATAGCTATTGCAGCCGCTGAAGCAGCTATTGGACCTGCTATTGTTTCATCAATTTATCGTAACAGAAAATCAACTTGCATCAATCAATCCAATTTGTTGAATAAGTAGTACTAATCACCAAAATTAGAATATTCATAAATTCTAATTTACGAAAATGTAAGAAATCAAAGTATCTTGGCACCTTTCCGTGGGCCAGTCAAAAAGTAAATGGATTCAAAAATTCTGTTAATTTATTGATTCATCTGGTGTTTAAATATATGATTCTAAGTTTACTAGATCGAATTTTTAGGGTGTTCAAAAAATTAATAGATCCAATGTCACACTCAGTAAAGATTTATGATACATGTATAGGGTGTACTCAATGTGTCCGAGCCTGTCCCACAGATGTATTAGAAATGATACCTTGGGACGGGTGTAAAGCTAAACAAATTGCTTCTGCTCCAAGAACAGAAGACTGTGTCGGTTGTAAGAGATGTGAATCTGCCTGTCCAACTGATTTCTTGAGTGTTCGGGTTTATTTATGTCATGAAACAACTCGAAGTATGGGTCTAGCTTATTGATACGTTCGAGAAAACTCTACTTGAATAGATTTGTTTGATTTTTTTACCTTTACCGACAAAAACCCGCGCTCAAAATAATATGAATATAGATTTGAACAATTATTTTGAGCATGGGTTTTTCTGGTCCAAGCGTATCTTGTTTTTATCACGAATTATTTCCCTTGGTTAACAATAATTGTAGTTTTTCCAATAGTTGCAGGCTCTTTAATTTTCTTTTTTCCGCATAGAGGAAATAAAGTAATTCGGTGGTATACGGTATTTCTATGTATAATAGAACTCCTTCTAACAACCTATGCATTCGGTTATCATTTTCAATTGGACGATCCATTAATCCAACTGACAGAAGATTATAAATGGATCAATTTTTTTGAATTTTACTGGAGATTGGGAATAGATGGAATTTCTATAGGACCTATTTTGCTGACAGGATTTATCACCACTTTAGCTACTTTAGCGGCTTGGCCAATTACTAAAGATTCTCGTCTATTCCATTTCCTGATGTTAGCAATGTATAGCGGTCAAATAGGGCCATTTTCTTCTCAAGACCTTTTACTTTTTTTCATCATGTGGGAATTAGAATTAATTCCAGTTTATCTACTTCTATCCATGTGGGGTGGAAAGAAACGTTTGTATTCAGCTACAAAATTTATTTTGTACACTGCAGGAGGTTCTATTTTTTTATTAATAGGAGTTCTGGGTATTGGTTTATATGGTTCTAATGAACCAATATTCAATTTTGAAACATCAGCTAATCAATCATATCCCTTAGTACTGGAAATACTTTTCTATATTGGATTTTTTATTGCTTTTGCTGTCAAATTGCCGATTATGCCCTTACATACATGGTTACCAGACACGCATGGAGAGGCACACTACAGTACTTGTATGCTTCTAGCTGGAATCTTATTAAAAATGGGAGCGTATGGATTGATTCGGATCAATATGGAATTATTGCCCCACGCCCATTCTCTATTTTCTCCCTGGTTGATCATAGTAGGCGCAATTCAAATAATCTATGCAGCTTCAACATCTCCGGGACAGCTCAAATTAAAAAAAAGAATAGCTTATTCCTCCGTATCTCATATGGGTTTCATAATTATAGGAATAGGTTCTATAAGTGATACAGGACTCAACGGAGCTATGTTACAAATAATTTCTCATGGATTTATTGGAGCTGCGCTTTTTTTCTTGGCAGGAACAAGTTATGATAGAATACGTCTTGTTTATCTCGACGAAATGGGTGGAATGGCTGTCGGAATTCCAAAAATATTCACGACTTTCAGTATATTTTCGATGGCTTCTCTTGCATTACCAGGCATGAGTGGTTTTGTTGCAGAATTGATAGTCTTTTTTGGAATACTTACTAGTCCCAAATACCTTTTAATGACAAAAATACTAATTATTTTTGTAATGGCAATAGGAATAATATTAACTCCTATTTATTCATTATCTATGTTACGCCAGATGTTCTATGGATACAAACTTTTTAGTGCCACGAATTCTAATTTTTTTGATTCTGGGCCCCGAGAGTTATTTGTTTCGATTTCTATACTTCTACCTGTAATAGCTATTGGTATTTATCCAGATTTTGTTTTCTCATTATCCATTGACAAAGTAGAAGCTGTTCTATCTAATTATTTTTGTCGATAGTTTTCATGAGTAAACCAAAACATCAAACGAAAATTCTATGATTTTCAAATTTAAAATCGTTGATTGTACAATGAAAAATAAGTCTTTCTTCTTCTCTTACGTTTAAGCAAAATAAAGAACAAAAAGAAAAAAGAAATTGGAATTCTACTTTAACCAAATGTGTAAGCCATCGAGAAACCATTACTTGAATCAAGTAATGGTTTCTCGATGGCTTACACGAAGTTTTCTGTCCTATGTTTATCTGATATATATTTATGCTGTCCTATTGTATGTTTGTATTTGTTAAGCCCTTTCTTCAATTCGAAGTTCATGTAAATGAACCATAACTATGCAACCCTATTCCTAATAGATTAACTCCAAAATAACATATCCAAATTATAAGAAAACCGATCGAAGCTACAATTGCGGAATTTACACTTTCAAAATTTTTATTTGTTCGAGTATGTAAATAAATTGCAAATATGATCCAAGTAATAAATGCCCAAGTTTCCTTTGGATCCCAATTCCAATATGATCCCCATGTTTCATTAGCCCATACAGCTCCCGAAAGAATACCTATGGTTAAAAGGATGAATCCTAGGCTAATAATACGATAACTCCAAAGATCCAATTGTTGAATCAACTGAAGTCGGTAATAATTTCTAGAAGAAAGAAAAAAGGTATTTTGTAAAATATTCTTTCTTTCGCCCACATATTGCATCCTGTCAAAGGAAAATCGATCATTTAATAAATTGTTGCTTTTCCTAAAAACCCTTATGAATTTTCGAAATGTAATGACCAGGAGAGCTAGTGCGAATAATGAGCCGCATAAAAGAGCTGCATATGCCAATATCATCATACTTACGTGCATCATTAACCAATGAGATTGAAGAGCGGGTACCAATATTACTGATTGAGACATTTCGCTTAAAAGACCTGAAGTGACAAAACCCTGGGTAAAAATAACACTTGGCGCGGTTATTGCGTTTAAATTAAAACAGTTTTTTTGTTTTTTAAAATACGGAAACGGAATCAGATGAATAATGGATAAACTCCATGAAAGAAAGATTAATGATTCATATAAATTACTTAATGGCACATGTCCAAAATAAATCCAACGAGTCAATAATAATCCTGTTATACAGAAAAAAGTAACCATCATGCCCTTTTTCGATGAATCATATAGTTCTACGATTTCATCACCTAATAAGGTTATCAAATGAATTGTAATTACAATTGAACCGATCGAAAAGGATATATGGGTTAATATATGCTCTAAGATTGAAAATAGCATAGGAATTTTGAAATTTAAAAACGTAGGGTCCCTTAATTATTACTCAATTATAGGAACGGAAGTCAGAAATTGAGTTCATTCTAGGACTTACTCTTTTAGTAGACGCCATGCCGCCACTCGGACTCGAACCGAGATGCTCTAGCACTGCTTCCTAAGAGCAGCGTGTCTACCAATTTCACCATGGCGGCTTACTCGAAATCATAATAACCTATTTTTATTTAATCGTCGAGATTCAAAGAGTCACTCCAATATATTATTTTAGGAGGGGGTCAAATTAATGAATAAAAACCTGTTTAAAATTTCTTAATTTGACCATAATGTTTTCCATAAGAATCTTTCTTTTAATTGTTATAATTACATGCTGGTTTTTGTTAACTTAACAATGGACTTTTTCATAATTTATTAACTTATGCCCCACTACACTAAATGGAGTTCTTGTAACAGGATAGTTCTGACTCCAATTCATAGATAAAACTCAAAAAAAAGAGTTCTTTCTAATTTTTTTTTATGATTCATTTGTCATTTATCTGATTTTTTTGAATATCTTTTGTCATGTAAAAATATGCATCATTTTAGATAATCGGCGGAATTTTCGTTATGCAAAGGGTTTGGTTAAGATTTAGCAAAACCATTTTAGATTGTTAGGCATTCGGACAAGCATATTCAAGCCTATTCAAGCCTATTATATTGTAGCATTGCCGCACTTCAAAAAAATTGATGGGGAAAATCCCCACCCTAAAAATGATAAAACATACTAAAAATAAAGGTAGGAAGGTCAAACCTTGTACTTATGTTTATTTATTTTTGATATTCTAAAAAGAAAATGATAAATAAAAAGATGAAAGCATACACATATATTTAGAAAGTTATATTCGATAGTATAATATACTAATGGAATAACATATATATGTTATAATAAAAATAATAAAATATTATTGTTTTCAAAATGATAAACAACTTCCAATTATAAACAAATTTAACTAAATGACTTTTCGAGCCAGACCCATTCTGATTTTTCTAATCTTCGATCATTTATTTGTCGTACAAAAAAGAACTTTTTGAACTCCTCGTAGAAAGAGATTTCGCTAACGAAAAGGCTTTCAATGCTGCCCAATATGCTTTACCTTTCCAAATATTTTTACGAATCCGTTTTTTTGATATAGAGGTGCGTTTTTTTGGAACTGCCATTCAAAAATTCTAATAGCTTATTCATTGTTATAGTTGGATGTCAAAGACATCTATTGTTCAAAACCAACTGTTCTTTACTATGAATTATCTGTCTATTTATTTTCTATATTGTCTTCCTTGATCCCCCAATATGAATATAGAAAAATTTTCTAATGCTATTAGAAATAAAAAACAGATTTTTTTTTATTGAAATGAAATATTATTTCATTTCCAATACTCAAAAGAATTTTGATTCTATGGACTAGAATCAATTTTATACAATGCCTGGAAGAAATAAGAATTCGCACTTAATTGATACTCTTATTCTTATATCTTTATTCTAATCTATATCTATAGATTCTATTGTCTATTGTGTCATAGAAATCGAATTGATTGAAGTTTGGAAAATATATACAAAAAGGGTATTTATTCGCTTTATCTATTATATTTCTTCCCCCATCCTACATTTATACATGGAATAAAATACATCGAAATGCTTTATTCTTATTAATAAAAAATTTGAAAAACTTTTTTCTATGAATTATTGAGATTGATTCTAAATTGATCAAGCCCGAGAAAAAAAGTAGCACACCAAATTGAAATTCATTCCAAAATTGGAATGAAACTAATCATTAATCATTTACTAGTATTTCCTACAAATAGGAATATCTTTTATTGTAATAGAAGACAACCAATCAGTTCAAAGATGAATTGGTTACTGATTTCACCGAAAAAAAACTTTTGAATTGAAAGTATATGAGTTAATTTATGGTTCTTTATGATTCCTATCCCAATCAAATACACTTTTTTGTGTAATTATTTCTTCTTGCTCTATAGATAGATCTATAGATAAGTCTATAGATAGAAATAAATTATTGTAATATGTGTAAAAATAATTATTATTGACATTTTCATATTTAGTTTCTTCATACAATTATATTTCATTATATAAAAAAAATCAAAGTACGTATGTACGTATTTAGTTTTCACCAGTAACTTTTCATTTGAACAATTCTAACCCTTTGATTTGAAATATTTGAGAAAGATTCAAAATCAATTAGGACTGTAAAATTCTATTTTCATTTTGTACATCTTAATTTTTTATTAACTGAACCCTTTCAAAAGAACTAGGCGCTGGTAAATCAGAAATAATTAATTAAAAATAAAAAATATTTTTTTTTATGGAATATACATATCAATATTCATGGATCATACCTTTCCTTCCACTTCCAGTTCCTACGTTAATAGGAGTAGGACTTTTACTTTTTCCGACAGCAACAAAAAATTTTCGCCGTATATGGGTTTTTCCTAGTGTTTTATTGTTAAGTATAGTTATGTTTTTTTCAGCCCATCTATTTATTCAACAACTAAATAACCATTCTACCTATCTATATGTATGGTCTTGGACCCTCAATAATAATTTCTCTTTAGAATTTGGTTACTTGATTGATCCACTTACTTCTATTATGTTAATATTAGTCACTACTGTTGGAATTATGGTTCTTATTTATAGTGACAATTATATGTCACACGATCAAGGATATTTAAGATTTTTTGCTTATTTGAGCCTTTTTAATACTTCAATGTTGGGATTAGTTACTAGTTCGAATTTGATACAAATTTATTTTTTTTGGGAATTGGTTGGAATGTGTTCTTATCTATTAATAGGTTTTTGGTTCACACGACCAGTTGCGGCGAATGCTTGTCAAGAGGCGTTTGTAACCAATCGCGTAGGGGATTGGGGTTTATTATTAGGAATATTAGGTTTTTATTGGATAACAGGTAGTTTAGAATTTCGAGAGTTGTTTGAAATATTGAATAACCTGGTTTCTAATAATGAAGTCAATTTTTTATTTGCTACTTTGTGTTCCTTTTTATTATTTGCCGGTGCTGTTGCTAAATCTGCCCAATTCCCCCTTCATGTATGGTTACCTGATGCTATGGAAGGACCGACTCCTATTTCAGCTCTTATACATGCGGCTACTATGGTAGCAGCAGGAATTTTTCTCGTAGCCCGGCTTCTTCCTCTTTTCATAATTATACCTTACATAATGAATCTAATAGCTTTGATAGGTATAATAACATTACTTTTGGGAGCCACCTTAGCTCTTGCTCAAAAAGATATTAAGAGAACTTTAGCTTATTCTACAATGTCTCAATTGGGTTATATGATGTTAGCTCTCGGTATAGGGTCTTATCGAGCTGCCTTATTTCATTTGATTACTCATGCTTATTCAAAAGCATTGTTATTTTTAGGATCCGGATCCATTATTCACTCAATGGAAACTATTGTTGGATATTCTCCGGATAAAAGTCAGAATATTATTCTTATGGGCGGGTTAAGAAAACATATACCAATTACAAAAACCGCTTTTTTGTTAGGGACACTTTCTCTTTCTGGTATTCCCCCCCTTGCCTGTTTTTGGTCCAAAGATGAAATTCTTAACGATAGTTGGTTGTATTCACCGATTTTTGCAATAATAGCTTGGTCCACAGCAGGATTAACTGCATTTTATATGTTTCGAATCTATTTACTTACTTTTGAGGGTCATTTAAGTGTTCATTTTCAAACTTACAGCGGCAAAAAAAATAACTCATTCTATTCCATATCTTTATGGGGAAAGGGGGGAAGAATTAAAAACAATTTTCATTTATTACCTTTAGTAAATCGGAAAAAAGCATATCGAGTTGATAAGACTGTAAAAACAAAAACTATGACACAGTCCTTTATTTCTACTTATCATTTTGGTACTACAAACACATTTTTGTATCCTCATGAGTCGGACAATACCATGCAATTTCCTATACTTGTATTACTTCTATTTACTTTGTTCATTGGAGTTATAGGAATTACTTTTTGGAATCAAGAAGGTGTGGATATATTATCCAAATTATTAACTCCTTCTATAAATCTTTTACACCCAAACAATTCTGTGGATTCTTTTGAATTTTTTTCAAACACTATTTTTTCAGTCAGTATAGCTTATTTTGGAATCCTTATAGCGTCTTTTTTATATAAACCTGTTTATTCATCTTTACAAAATTTGAATTTATTTAATTCATTTGTTAAAAGTATTCCTAAAAAAATGAAAATTGCGAGAGATAAAATAATAAATGTGATATATAATTGGTCATATCATCGTGGTTATATAGACTCTTTTTATGAAATATTCCTAATTAAAGGTATAAGAGTATTGGCTGAACTAAGTAATTTTTTTGATAGACGAATAATTGATGGAATTCCAAATGGGGTGGGTATTGCGAGCTTTTTCGCAGGAGAGGGTCTAAAATATGTAGGGGGTGGTAGAATTTCTTCCTATCTCTTAGTATATATATTTTTTGTATTAATCTTTTTAGTATTTATTTTTAGTAATTTATTATTTTTTTGATTCCATCACTTTGACATGTATAAAAAAAATATTGTGACATTTCATTTCTTACAGCGTTTTCAAATCGATTGTTTTTTATATACCGTAATGGCCGATTCCATCGTTTATAGTCAAAAAGAATAGTCACAAGAGGTTTTTCAAACCAGAGTATATCTTTTTTTGCTTTAAATATTTCTGACTTCGAATTTTCTTGATTCCCATTCAGATTCAGATAATAAGTTTCATAAACGGGTTTCTTTTGATAGCGTGTGTCTTTAAAGTGAAATTCATCCTTTGTTTTTTCCTTTCCATTCACTCGGATCTCTTTGGTTTCATCGATTTTGTTCGGATCCTCCTTTTCTTCCGAAAAAAGGGAAGGAGAAGGATCTTCTTCAGTGGATCCCTCTTGTTCCTGTTTAGTCTCCTTCGTTTCTGAAGTTGTTTCTATTTCTACATCTGTTTCTTCCTCACTTTCCCCCCTTTCTTCCGTTTTTGAGGTTTCTTTCAGTTTTTTAGTAATAATGGGGGACGGTATTCTGCCTAAATAGTAGACACAGGTAATAAATAAGAGAATACTAAAGATTCGAGCCATAGAATTTCTCAATTCTGACACAAGGTACTTATTAGATCTAATAGAA